AACTATACTTAACAAAAAAATACTCAGAAAAGTCCACATACGGCGAAGGTTTTTTGTTGCTGTCGGAAAAAGTAGAAGTCCAACTCCTAGTAAAATAGGTACTGGAAGTGGAATAAAAGGGATGATCCATGAATATTGATATGTATGTTCCATAAAATAAAAAATCCTTTTTATTTTATTCTTTAATTTATTATTTCTTATTCACTGGTTTGTATATATATTTTTTTTTTCAAAGGGGACAATAAAAAAGCACGTGATTTCAAACCTAAATAGAAATGTTTTCGAATTAGTATAATCCTTCATAAATCTTTGAAAAGAAATATATATTCAAAAAAAAAATTAGAAGTGAGTAAATAATATTACTAAGTTACTGCCAAAAAAAATTATTTGTCTTTTTTTATTACTACTAAATAAAATTTTATTGTGATTTTATGCAGATACAGAAAAAGTGAATTATAATTCCGTATTACAATAATTTATATACATATATTAAGAATAGAACAAAGATTTACACGACAAAAAAAGATTTAATATTAATTATATAATAAAAAAACTTTACCTAAAACAAAGTTATTTGAGTTTGATTATTTAGGAGTGTTAAGGAGTGGATTTTCATTATTGAATTTAGTGATTGTCTTCCAGTACACTAAGTGAACTTTTTTTATTTATATTTGTAAGAAAGATTATTCTAATCGAGATTTTTTTTACATATGATGTGAAGAAATCTTACAGTATAAATTAATTAAATGAGTACTCTCGTACGGATTTCAAACGTTAAAAAAAAAAAGTAAAAAAAAAGTTGGGTTTGAAACTTTTGAATGTCTTTTTTGTTTTGAAAATAATATATAATCAAATTTGAAAGAAAAAAATAACTCGATATGGAGTAGGAACGAATAGAATAATAAATGTCTTTGACATCCAATTATACCACTGAAATTTTTTTTTCATTTTTGAATGGCAGTTCCAAAAAAACGTACTTCTATCTCGAAAAAACGTATTCGTAAAAAAATTTGGAAAAGGAAGGGATATTGGACATCGTTGAAAGCTTTTTCGTTAGGGAAATCACTTTCTACAGGTAATTCAAAAAGTTTTTTTGTACAGCAAAATAAATAAAAAACACTATAATAATTAGAATTAGCCTAACTTAAAAACCAATTTTTTTTAATACATATAAAACGAAATAGGAACCAAAAGAAGAAAAAAAGACAATATATAGATAAAAAAGAAAGGTTCACTTTTTTTTAGTTCCAAAAAGGGGATTCGTATTTTCCCCATCACTACCTTGATGCAATAATAAATAAAGCTCTTTTATTTCCTCATTAAGAGGAAATAAAAGATCTTTATTTAAATTAATTACTTTAAGTGATCAAAAAATTTTATGTTTATACAATATAAAAAGATACATCAAAAAAAATATTTTGATAAATTTTTTTCTCTTGAGCAATTAGGAAAATATAATTTTATTTAAAATTTCTAAGGGTTTTGAAGAAGTTTTAATTTTTCGAAAAAGCATTTTTTTTATCAGAAAAATATAAATGAAAAAAATGATAAAGAGCATTTAGAGTTTTGTCTTTGGGTTAAAGTTCCAACTACTTGAATTTAGTTACATTTTTCATTGTATTCTAGAAAAAATATTAAAGGACAAAAAAAGTGAATTTAAATAATTTCAAATAACTAAGATAAAAAAAAAAAAAGATCTTAATTGAATTAAAACCCCTAAAAGGGTTTTAATTGATTAAATCAATTGGAAATTTGAATCAATTGGCTTCTTTATTTAAATTTGAATCTCGACGATTGAATCAAAACTTGTTAGTATTGTTTTGAACAAGTTGCCGCTATGGTGAAATTGGTAGACACGCTGCTCTTAGGAAGCAGTGCTAGAGCATCTCGGTTCGAGTCCGAGTAGCGGCATAAGATCTTATAAAAGAGATATTATAAGTTTTATAATCAAAATAATACCCGACGCTTTTTTCTAAAATCGGGTAAAACCTAGTATTAATTTCTTAATTTTTAACAAATTTTTTATGATTTTTTCAATTTTAGAGCATATATTAACTCATATATCTTTTTCGGTCGTTTCAATTGTACTGACAATTTATTTTTTAACTTTATTAGTTAATTTAGATGAAATCATAGGATTTTTTGATTCATCAGATAAAGGAATCATAATTACGTTTTTTGGTATAACAGGATTATTATTCACTCGTTGGATTTATTCAGCACATTTTCCATTAAGTAATTTATATGAATCATTAATTTTTCTTTCGTGGGCTTTTTCAATTATTCATATGGTTTCCTATTTTAATAAAAAACAACAAAATCACTTAAACGCAATAACTGCGCCAAGTGCTATTTTTATTCAGGGTTTTGCTACTTCAGGTCTTTTAAACAAAATGCCTCAGTCTGCAATATTAGTACCAGCTCTCCAGTCCCAGTGGTTAATGATGCACGTAAGTATGATGATATTAGGCTATGGCGCTTTGTTATGCGGATCATTATTATCAATAGCTCTTCTAGTGATTACATTTCGCAAAGTCGGACCCACTTTTTGGAAAAAGAATATAAAAAAAAAATTTTTATTAAATGAATTATTTTCTTTTGATGTACTTTACTACATAAATGAAAGAAATGCTATTTTACTACATCAAAACATTAATTTTAGTTTTTCTAGAAATTATTATAGGTATCAACTGATTCAACAATTAGATTATTGGAGTTTTCGTATTATTAGTCTTGGATTTATCTTTTTAACCGTCGGCATTCTTTCAGGAGCTGTCTGGGCTAATGAGACATGGGGTTCATATTGGAACTGGGATCCAAAAGAAACTTGGGCATTTATTACTTGGACTATATTCGCAATTTATTTACATATTAAAACAAATAGGAATGTTAGGGGTATAAATTCTGCAATTGTGGCTTCGATAGGTTTTCTTTTAATTTGGATATGCTATTTTGGCGTCAATCTTTTAGGAATAGGTTTACATAGTTATGGTTCATTTACATCGAATTAAAGTAACAAACAAAAAGGAATCCAAATCTAAAAAAAAAAATAGCATCTATATCTAACTTCATATAAGTTAAGAAATCTCATTTAGTTTTAGTAGTAAATCATCAAGAACCTTTTGAATCAAGTAGTACAATGATTCAAAAGGTTCTCACAATACAAAGACCAAAGACTTCTTATTACAATTCACTTTAATGCTTTTTTTTATTTCCTGAAAACTATCCATAAAAATAATTAGATAAAATGGATTCGACCTTGTCACTTGCTAATGAGAGCACAAAATCAGGATAAATCCCAATACCAATTATGGGTAGAAGAATAGAGATTGAAAGAAATAACTCTCGGGGTCCAGAATCAAAAAAAGAAAAGTTTTTGACATTAATTAACTTGTATCCATAGAACATTTGGCGTGACATAGATAATAAATATATAGGAGTTAATATCATTCCAATTGCCATTACAAAAATAATTAAAATTTTGGAAATTAAGAAATATTTTTGGCTGGTAATTATTCCAAAAAAAACGATGAATTCTGCAACAAAACCACTCATGCCCGGCAATGCAAGGGAAGCCATCGATAAGATAGTGAACATTGTAAATATTTTTGGAATGGAGATAGCCATTCCACCCATTTCATCAAGATAAACAAGCCTAATTCTATCATAACTCGTTCCTGCCAAGAAAAAAAGTGCAGCGCCAATAAACCCATGAGAAATTATTTGTAAAATAGCTCCATTAAGTCCAGGATCCGTTATAGAACTAATACCTATAATTATAAAACCCATATGAGATACCGAAGAATAGGCTATTCTCTTTTTTAAATTACGTTGACCGGGAGATGTTGAAGCTGCATAAATTATTTGGATTGTACCGACTACCATCAACCAAGGAGAAAACATAGAATGAGCGTGGGGTAATAATTCCATATTGATTCGAACCAACCCATATGCTCCCATTTTTAATAAGATTCCAGCGAGAAGCATACAGGTACTGTAATGTGCCTCACCGTGGGTGTCAGGTAACCAAGTATGTAAAGGTATAATCGGTGATTTGACGGCAAAAGCAATAAGAAATCCAATATAAAATAGTATTTCCAGTGTAGCAGGATAGGATTGATTAGCTAAGAGTTCTAAATTTAATGTTGGTTCATTCGAACCATATAAACTTATACCTAAAACTCCTATTAATAAAAAAATAGAACTTCCTGCCGTGTACAAAATAAATTTTGTAGCTGAATACAGACGTTTCTTTCCACCCCACATCGATAAAAGTAGATAAACGGGAATTAATTCTAATTCCCACATGATGAAAAAAAGTAGAAGATCCCGAGAAGAAAATGATCCTATTTGACCGCTGTACATTGCTAACATCAGGAAATGGAATAATCTGGAATCCCGAGTAACTGGAAAAGCCGCTAAAGTGGCTAAAGTAGTAATAAATCCCGTCAGTAAAATCGTTCCTATAGAAAGTCCATCTATTCCCATTCTCCAGTAAAAATCAAAAAATTTGATCCATTTATAATCTTCGGACAGTTGAATTAATGGATCATCCATTTTAAAATTATAACAAAAAGCGTAGGTCGTTAGAAGAAGTTCTAAGATACAAATGCATATAGTATACCATTTATTTACTTTATTTCCCCTATGCGGGAGAAATAACATTAATGAACCGGCAGATATTGGAAAAACAACAATTATTGTTAACCAAGGAAAATCATTCGTGGTAAAGACAAGATACACCAGATCCAAAGAACGCGTACTCAAAAAAAATATATAAATAAAAAATATAATTTAACTTTTTTGAGTACGAGTACTTGTCAATAAAAAAAAAAAGAAAATGTATTCTAAATTTATTCAAATGAGGTTTTCGGTAACGTATCAATAAGCTAGACCCATACTTCGAGTTGTTTCATGCCATAAATAAACTCGAACGCTCAAAAAATCCGTTGGACAGGCGGATTCACATCTCTTACAACCAACACAATCCTCGGTTCTTGGAGCAGAAGCTATTTGCTTAGCTTTACATCCATCCCAAGGTATCATTTCTAATACGTCTGTAGGGCATGCTCGGACACATTGAGTACATCCTATACAGGTATCATAAATTTTTACTGAATGTGACATAGGATCGATAGTTTTTTGAATGTCATAAATTTTCAATCTAGTAAACTTCTAACGGAATGATATATTAAAATACTAGATGAAGCAATGATTTCCTTTAATAGAATTTTTGTAATGAATTCTGGCTCAATTGATAAAAAATGGGGCTAAAATACTTTGATTTCTTAGATTTTTACAAATATAATCTAGTAGGTCATAACCTATCATATATGCAAATTTCAATCTATAATTTTTTTATTTATACTATTTATTTAATAAAGTCGATTGATTTATGCGAGTTGATTTTCTGTTACGATAAATTGAAGAGACTATAGCTAATCCAATAGCTGCTTCAGCGGCTGCAATTGCTATAACAAAAATGCAGAAAATATCCCCTTTTAGCTGGGAATTATCAAAAAAATCAGAAAATGTTACGAAATTCATATTAACTGCATTCAGTAGAAGTTCAAGGCACATAAGAGCCCTAACCATATTTCGACTCGTGATCAATCCATAAAGACCGATCAAAAATAAATAGGCACTCAAAACAAGTACATGTTCGAGTATCATTCAGCAACTCCTTATCAATTTTGATTCATTTCAATATGAAAAATAATTCACCGGATTCCATCAACTAGAATATAACAAAAAAGTACGAATAAAAACAATATTTAGGTAAAAAATTTTTCAAATATATATCAAATATAAAAATTGATTCTTAAAATATGAAATAGTATTCAATCAAATTTAATTGAATGAACGGAAAAAATCATAACATACACAAAGTTTTCTTTGGTCTTTACTAATTCGAACATTTTTTATTGACGAGCCACAGAAATTGCACCTATCAAAGCAACTAAAAGAATTATTGAAATGAGTTCAAATGGCAGAAAAAAATCTGTTGATAAATGAATTCCTATTTGTTGACTATTACTTATTAAATCTTGCTCTAGAATCTGGTTTAATCTTGTAGTCCAAATAACCCCGTACCATGACGTATCGAAAATAGTAGACATTAATAAAAAAAGAATAGTTGTACAAACCAACGACGTAATCCCATTCCCAACGGTCCACAGATTGAAATCTGTGGAATATTCTGACTCATTCATGAACATCACAGCAAATATGATTAAAACATTTATGGCCCCCACGTAAATAAGGAGTTGTGCAGCAGCTACAAAATGGGAATTTGATAGAATATACAATAAAGATATACAAACAAGAACAAATCCTAAGGAAAAGGCTGAAAATATTGGGTTGGGAAGTAATACCACTCCCAGACCTCCTACTATAAGACCGGATCCCAGAAAAACTAAAAAAAAATCATGTATTGGTCCAGGCAAATCCATTATATTATTAAAATAAGAAAAAAATCGAAATCCTTTTCATGACCTTATTAATTTAACCAGGAAATTTTTTTTTAATATGTTTCTAATAGAGTGAAATTAGAATCTAATGGATATGAATTGATGTAGATACAATTATTAGACAGTTTCTCTTTTTTTATTCTAAAGTGTATTTTCAACCTATCTATTTCAAGAAAGTAATTACGAATATATTAAAAGAATGTGCCTTAATACTTAATATTATTATATAAATACAATACAAGTTTTTAATTAAATTCTTTATATAATTCGAACAATTTTGAATTCTTTTTTTAATCAAATTAAAGGGTTTATCCTATTTTTTGTTTGAGGTGAATTCAAAATTGTTCGAATAGTGTAATCGTCAATTACTGACATTGGTAAACGACCCAAAGCTATTTGATTATAATTCAATTCGTGACGATCATAAGTGGAAAATTCATATTCTTCAGTCATTGACAAACAATTTGTTGGACAATACTCTACACAATTACCACAAAATATACAAATTCCAAAATCAATACTGTAATTAAGCAATCGTTTTTTTCGAATATTAGTTTCCAATTTCCAATCAACAACAGGCAAATCTATAGGACATACTCGAACACATACTTCACAAGCAATGCATTTATCAAATTCAAAATGGATTCGACCGCGGAAACGTTCCGATGTTATTAATTTTTCATAGGGATATTGAATAGTTACAGGTAAACGATTTGTGTGGGATAAGGTAATCATGAAACCTTGACCAATATACCTTGCAGCTCGTAGGGTTTGTTGACCATAATTCATGAACCCGGTTATCATAGGAAGCATATTGTAATTATCTCTGAATAATTTTATCTTTTTTTCTTTCTCTTGTTTAAAACAAATAATGAATATATTGGATTCATTTTCAATTTAGAGTGAAAAGAGTTGGAAAGAAGTTGTTAATAATAGATTACCAAGGGAAATAGGTAAAAGAAATTTCCATCCAAGATTTAATAGTTGATCCATTCTTAGCCTAGGTAAAGTCCATCTTGTTGCGATAGAAATGAACAAGAACAAATAAGTTTTAGCTAATGTAATAAAGATACCAATTGTTGTTCCAAAAATTTGATCCCTTTGAAATAGCTCCAGAATAGATATATACGGAATAGAAATATTCCAACCGCCTAAGTATAGAACTGTTACAAATAATGAGGAAATTAATAGATTTAGATAAGAAGCAACGTAAAATAAACCAAATTTTATACCTGAATATTCAGTTTGATAACCTGCTATTAATTCTTCTTCCGCTTCTGGTAAATCAAACGGTAACCTCTCGCATTCTGCTAGGGAAGAAATTAGAAAAATGATAAAACCTATAGGTTGACGCCACAAATTCCATCCCCAAAAACCATATTTTGATTGTGCCTCAACTATATCAACTGTACTTAAACTGTTAGATAATCCTAGTCGGCGATAACATTACTATTTTCACCGCTATTACAGAACCGTACATGAGGTCTTCGCCTCATACGGCTCCTCAGGGGCCATAAATAAATCTAAGGACCAGATTAGTCTCATTTAGGGATATGATGTGTTCTAAAATGAAATATATCTGGGGTCCCGCATTATACCAATGGAATTCTGTCTGCTCAAATTCTAAGAATAAAAAGTGCTTCGGAATTCATCTCATCCTTTACAAATTTGAATTTCTATTTGTTGAGTAATAACTTAACCCTTTAATAAAATACTCCTTGTAAAAATAAAAATAGGTATTTCAGCCCATCGTGGTTTTCGATTACGAAAAATAATTAGACATCCTATTAGTTTATTATTCATGACAGAAATTCGCTTTTATTTTCGAAATATATGAAAAAAAATATCCTTGTTTCGTTCCTATTCTTCTTTCTTTTTTAGAAAAAAAAAAGTTGGTGGACTTATAAAAAATAAAGGATTATTTCGTTTCTGATAGTCATTACATTTGTCGGTGGATAGGAGCATACTCTGAATCGGAATCTTGGGGAGTACTGTCTGATCATTTCTACTAATTTCAAGCCCCAATTAACCTTCTTTTTTTTTATCTTATGTTATGCATAAATATCCTTTTCAATTTGGTTAATCTCTATTACAAATTCTTTGTGTATTTTGGTGTTTCTAACCATCCACTCACTTTTACCTAATTGCCGCTCACTTTCTAATACATGTATGTTAATCTATATAACTGATAGTGAAAACGTCATCCGGTTAATATATTTAACCCGCTTCAAGCCAGGATGACTAATCAACCAACCTTGGGGTAAAGTGATTCTTACACTTATGTTTATTTGTGTTTAACTTTTCTACATAGGAAATGAGACTCAATTTTTCTTTTTACTGCTAATTTCTGAAGCAGTTTTTTTTCACTCATATATAACTATCAAATTCCTTTTATTAAGCTAAATTCGAAAGATAAATATATATATATATATTCCGTTTTTTAACTTATTCGTTCTAGAAGAAACGAAATACTAAAAATAAACGTTTATGTTTCAACGAATCGCACGTAGAGATATTGATAAAACACATAGAGTTAATGGTATTTCATAACTAATCGATTGGGCAGCAGCTCGCAGACCACCTAAAAAAGAATATTTATTATTTGATCCATATCCTGACATAAGAAGTCCAATAGGAGCAATACTTGAGATGGCAATCCATAAAAAAATACCGATATTGAGATCCGCTAAAACAAGGTCATTGCTAAAGGGAATTACTGAATAACTTAGTAAAATTGAGATAACTGCTATAGATGGTCCAATATTAAATAAAGGAGTATTTCCTCTAGATGGACGAAGATTTTCTTTGAAAAGTAGTTTTGTCCCGTCGGCTAGAGCTTGAAGAATTCCCAACGGGCCTGCGTATTCAGGTCCAATACGTTGTTGTATCCCTGCAGATATTTCTCTTTCTAACCACACAATTACTAGTACACCTGTTATGATTCCCAATACAAGAGAAAATATAGGGACAAATATCCATACGAGTCCATAGATCTCTTTTAAAGATTCCAATCTAACAAAAGAATTTATAGTTTGGACTGCTGTTGCATAAATTATCATTTTAACGATCAACTTCTCCCATAATTATATCTATGCTACCGAGTATCGTCATAATATCAGCCAATTTCATTCTTTTAACTAGTTCAGGAAGAATTTGCAAATTAATAAAACCCGGTGGTCGGATTTTCCATCTCCAAGGAAAACCACTTTGATCTCCTATGAGAAAAATCCCCAACTCCCCTTTTGGAGCTTCAACTCTTACATAAAGTTCTTGTTTCGATAATTCAAAAGTAGGAGAAGGTTTTTTACTAATGAATCGATATTCAAAATCATTCCATTCTGGATTCCTTTTTCTATCAAAGCCCCTGCTTTCTAAATTCTCATAGGGACCCCCTGGAAGTCCTTCCAGAGCCTGTTGAATAATTTTTATGGATTCTGTCATTTCGCTAAGTCGTACTAAATAACGAGCTAATGAATCTCCTTGTTTTTGCCACTGAATTTCCCATTCAAATTCATCGTAAGACTCATAACGATCAACTTTACGAAGATCCCATGGTATTCCGGATGCGCGTAGCATTGGTCCGGATAAACCCCAATTTATTGCTTCTTCCCCACCAATAATCCCAACTCCTTCAACCCGTTCTAAAAAAATAGGATTTCGTGTAATGAGTTTTTGATATTCAACAACCTCTGTTAAAAAATAATCACAAAAATCCAAGCATTTATCTATCCAACCATAAGGTAAATCAGCCGCTATTCCTCCAATACGAAAAAAATTATGCATCATTCTCATACCGGTGGCAGCTTCGAATAGATCATATACAAATTCTCGTTCTCGGAAAATATAGAAAAAAGGAGTCTGTGCACCAATATCTGCCATAAACGGGCCGAGCCATAACAGATGAGAAGCTATACGACTCAATTCCAGCATAATTACTCTGATATAGCTGGCCCTTTTAGGAACTTGAATATTTCCCAATTGTTCTGGTCCATTTACTGTTATTGCTTCTGTAAACATAGTAGCTAAATAATCCCAGCGCGTTACATAAGGTAAATATTGTATAATTGCTCGGTTTTCTGCAATTTTTTCCATTCCTCTGTGTAAATAACCCAATATGGGTTCACAGTCAACAACATCCTCACCATCTAGAGTAACAATTAAGCGAAGAACACCATGCATGGATGGGTGGTGAGGTCCCATATTGACTATCATAAGATCTTTTCCTGTAACTGGTCTCTTCATAAGTTTTTCCTTGATTCGTTCTGGCATGAATTAGATTGCTGAATAAAGAAGTTTATCAAAAAATTCAAGATCTCAAAAATAAACTAATTCACAATTTTTGAATTTAACGAGTTTTTAATTCCCGAATATTCAACTGATTAATTAATTCTTTATAACGTACTCTATTTTTTTTTGACAAATAAGCCAGCAGTCGTTGACGTTTTCCCAGAATTTTTCGTAGACCCCTCTGAGATAAATAATCTTTTCTGTGCAATTCCAAATGTGAAGTAAGTCTTCGTATCTTATTAGTGAAACTGAATACTTGAAATTCAACAGATCCCCTGCTTGCTTCTTTTTGTTCTTGAAATGAAATGAATGCATTTTTTATCATAAAAAGAAATCCTTCCCTTTTTAATATGAATTGAAAGATATGAATTTTACGGATCAGTAATAATAATGGTAGTTTTTTTGTACAAGGATTTGAATTTAATTATCAACTTCTTAATTCTTCATTTTATAAAAAAAATCTCAATTTAGATCTCAAAAAGGAGGATTCTGTTAATTTATTTATGGATCCGCTCTAATTGGTATCTATGTCATGGATTAAATTAATCTCATGTATAAAGATTTAATTTAAAACAATCCCTCATATTTGTGCATATAGTTGTTTTCATATAGCGTAACTTATATATTATATATAGTAAAAATAGATCTATCATTAATGAATTGGAAATCGCGTATACATGCGTATTCTTATCATACTGAAATGATTTCCGTTAGTAGTATTAAACCAATAGCGATTCATACAAGCTAAATCTTCTAATCTAAAATTGGGCCAAAGAAAGGATTTTAAATTAATTAGGTTCTTTTTATCCTTATCAAGATCTTTCTTTTTATGCAAAACTGTGGTCAAGTTTTGAATATTCTTATCAAATCTTGAATTTCTATCCCTCGCAGGTTTTTTTTTAAAGTTGAAACAAATTAGAATTCGAAATTCTCTACGTCGTTTAGGGGATAGAATTTTTTCAGGGACAAAGAAATCATAATTATTTTTTTTTCTATTTACAGTTTTGTTTTGATATTTTTTAATGGATTTTTCTATTTTTTTTTTATCAATATCAATATAGCTTTGTTTTTTGTATCTTTTACTAATTTTGTGTTTATTTTTATGAACCAATGACATACCTATGGTTCTATATATAATAAGTTGTCCATCGTTTTGTACAGACAAACGGACAGGTTCAATAATCAATATTCCTTTTTTCATTAATGTTGCAAAGGTGCAATTTTTCTCAACCATTAGAATGTCTAGGCTCATCTCTCCTCTTTCAATAGAAGATATCGCTATTTCGTTTGGATTTTTTAGTCTAACCAAGAGACAGTATACTTTTACATTATTGAGAATTTTTTGATTAAAAAAACAATTCCATCGCAATTGAAAGCGCGAATATCTTGTGAGAAATAAATAAAGTTCCATTTCTTTATTGCTTTTGTGTTGTTGTTTATTTTTACGTTTTTTTATCGTTGATTCTGCAAAATTTTCTTCAATATTTTTTTCTTGGTTTGATAGAGCTGATTCGGGATTTCTTTTTTTTTTTTTATCTGATTCAAGCTCTACTTGACCGGCCGATTCTTTTTCTTTTTTATTCAGATTATAAAATCGAAGGGATTTTTTTTCATTTATTTCATTTAATGGTATAAAACCTTTTTGCTTTTGAGCGATCTTTTTATTAACATTTATGTTTTCATTAAAATTTAAAAGCAGTAATTTGATTGGTATGACCCACGGTTTCATTTTATATGTACTAGAAAATAAGAAAAACTCTGGAAAGAAAAAAAATTCAAAATTTGTTATACGATGATTTAGTATTTCTTCATTCATTCCCATCCAATCAAAAAAGTTTCTTTTTTGATTAGCAAGACCCGTCTTAGTTATTTTATCAATTCTTTGATAATTCTGAACTTTAGTATTAATATATTTTTTTTTACTCTTGGTATCAACCCAGGGCTCAATATTTACTTTTTTTGTAAACCAAAAGTTAAGAATTCTCCAATCCAAATATTTTCTATGCCGAATTTGCCCTATACCCCGAATATTATATTTTTCTAGAAAAGAGGAGACTAAACAATTATCTAGGGCAATGCCTATAGACATGTCAAAATTTCTTTCTGTAGAATGAATAGATTTATAGCAAAAAAGATTATATATAGAATCTTTTTTTAAATTATGTTTTGGATTTAATAACGAGTCGGCCTCAAAAAAATTTTGTTTTTTGTAATTATCAAATTTCTTTTTTTCATATGAATCCTCTTTGGTTAAACTTGGCTTTAGAACTAGAGAATCTTGGTTTATTTTCGTTTTCCAATTTTGAGTTACTAATCTAGCCCATGCAATCCGGGGTAAATTGTATTGATAATGACTTCGTAACCAGTTTTTCCATTGATTTACTTCGGAATTCAAAAAGGTTTTATTTTTCAATTCATAATGAAAGATTCCTTGTTTTTGAAAAAAAACCTTTATTTGATTTTTAACAAAAAAGGATGTTATGCATATATTATATTCAAGAACAGCCTTTAATTTAGAAAAGTTACTAATTTTAATTTGTGATAATTTGTAAAATACATATGCTTGTGATAAAGAGCATAGGTCATAACTAATTTTTTTTTTATTGGATATTAAATTTTTTATAGTCGAAATAAAATAAATGGTATTTTTTTTTTTTTCTCCATTTTCTTCATTCTTGTAAATATATTTATCAAGAATTCTTTTTGTTGATTCAAAAAAAAGTTGTGTAGTAATTCTTGGAATATTAATGATACCTAGAAAAAAAGCTATAGACAGTTGTTCGATGCAAAATTTAAAAAAAAAAATGGATTTACGAATTAATCGGGTATTTTTTCTTTTGAATGTCTGCCAAATTTTTTTTGATGACTGAATGATTTTAGAATCATAACGCAATTTGGTACAACTATTTGTTAGGTTTTGTTTTTCTTTTGAAATTTCTGCTATTTGATTTCTGATTGTCTTTATTCTATCAATCAAATTTTTTATTTTGTTTTCGCTAAGTAAAGAATTTGTCCACTCCATGGATTTTTTTTGAACAGATAGTTCATGAATAATCTGATTACTTATTATTGAATCTTTTTTAGTTTCATTTAATTCATATATTTCTCTCGGGCCAAATAATGGAATTAGATTTCGTTTTGAAAGGTCTTTTATTTTTCCTTTTATAAAAAGAAAGTTTTTGAGAATCCAGTTTTGAATTTCTTTTGCGACTTTTAGGAAAATTGTTGCTCTTTCTTTGAAAATCCTTAAAACCAGAAAAGACTTGGTTTTGAAGTTTTTGATTCTTTTTTTTAATTCTTTAGAAATAGGTTCAAAAAAAGAAGGCTTTTTTTGGGCAGAACCAAACGGTAGTTCCGTTTCCATTCCCCAAACTGTTAAGAAACAAAAATCATTTTTTTCTCCTTTGTTTTTTGTTTTTTTTAGTCGAGCCTTCTGAGATGCTTGAAATTTAGATTTATGCCAAGGTTTAAGATAAAAGGGAAATAGGAGTTTTATCTGAATACCATCCCTTAACCAGTTTCTTGGAAATTCTGTTTCGGATAGTTGAACCCCATTATAAGTGCATTTAACATGCATTTCACGTTTCCAATCCTTTAAATCCTCGGACCACTCGGGAAATTGAAATAATAACATACGGACGCTATTTTTAATTATTATCAATAAAGGTAATATAATATATTTTCTAAGAATCGATTGAGTTACTAAGAGAGAACCTCTTATTATTTGAGCAAATAGGAAGCTATCCCAAGTTTCTGCAATTTCGATCCGTCTTTTTTCTTCTATTTTTGATTGTTCTTCTTCTTTTTTATCAAAAAATTTTTTTTTTTTTTTCCACATGAAATTTCTAAGAATTTTTTTTTTTAGCCCCCATATATCAAACGAAAAAAAAAAAAGTTTATCTATTCTATCAAAAAAAAGGGGGGAATGTACTTTTGCTTGAAAAAATTCCCAAATAACAGTTTTACGCCTTTGGGAACGCATGGATCCTTTAATTATCTCTCGACGAAAATCGGATTGTTGTGAATAACGTATCAAAGCCATTTCATCGTTTGGATCTGGATCAGAATTTTTATCAGTGAGATTAGCATAAAGTGCCGCTTTATCAGTAAAAACCACTACACGTTTTGCTTTTCTTGCACGAATTCCAGCCTCCCTTGGTACAATTTCTTCATTTTCGCCTGGCAATTCTTCCAACTCACTTATTAATTTGTATGACCATCGAGGAACTTTTTTATTGATTTC